AGAAAACCCTAAGTAATGAGTTTTTAAATAGAGTAAAAAATCTAGATAAAGGATCTCCTATTCTGAATATACTTGAGAAAAGAACTAGGTTATGTAGTAATAAAAGGAAAAAAGAGTATTTACCTAAAATATTGGATCCTTTATTGAGCGGGCCCTCTCGTGGAAGAGCCCAATTAGATTTTTCAGACTCACTTCCAAATAAAAGTGAACGTCCACTTCCTATAGAAAATTATACAGAGATTCCTTGGACAAATAAAATGTATCTTATCCTTTTGACTACTAATTATCAAGAATTTGAACCAAAAATAGATACATTTAATAGAAAATCATTCTCAATAAAAATTGCTTATTTTTTGAACTTAGTTAATGAATTTGCTTTTAACTTAATTAATGAATTTGAATTTGCTGGAAAATCACTATCAAATTTCATTTTTAAAGGGCTCTCTTTATTTCCAGCTCGCAAGGAAGAAAAAATCGATTTAGAAGATCGAATACAAATTTTAGACTCTTTATTCCTTAAACTACTAATATATTCCAGAAAGAGAGACATTCAAAGCAGAATTAGCAGAACGAACTTGTTCGTGGAAAAGCACGAAGAAATCGACATAGAGAATCCTCCAGTTCACCTTTGGTTACGAAGAAGAAAACCTATAGAGATTTTTGTCAATAATGATGATGACAAAGCAATTTATACAGGGCGCATTCTTCGTCCAGGACAGCCAATATCTATACACGAATATTCAAAAGTCCTGCTCTACTACTCGAACCGACGTCCACCAGCAAACTCGACGCTAGGGAAAAGGCGCAAATCGTCTCTTTATCCATTATATCAAGTGCATTTGCATAGTCTTCTCTTTTTGGAGAGAAGAGAAGATCTTCTTTCTTTCATTTTGTCCATTTATTATTTTTTATCCGACCGGATAAAAATCGCGTTTCTAACTTCAAAAGTAGGATTCAAACTTTTAGGTTTGACTTATACAAAGAAAAAAACAAAAGAAAGGGAGATACGCGAAAAGAAAGAAGAAGCAATTAAACAAAGAAAAAAAGAAGACGAAATAAGAAGACTAAACCTTTTAGGACAGGACCTAAAAGACAACATGGCAGAAGACTACCGACTAAGCACAATCGAACGGTGGGAAAGCGAGTGGGCATATCAACTAAGCAGACCTTTTCTTTTATTATTCCAATCGACTTTTAGAAAAGGTTTTCTAGTACCTTCATTAATAATAGCTAAAAACATCATTCGGATCCTCTTATTCCAAACTCCCGAATGGTCGAAGGATTTCAAAGATTGGGACAGAGAAATACATTTTTTATGCACTTATGAGGGAACTCCAGTATCAGAAACAAAATTGCCGAAAGAATGGTTAGACCGAGGTCTTCAAATAAAAATCATATTTCCCTTTCGTCTAAAACCTTGGCATACATCTAAACCTAAACCAAAATTCCTCCAAAAACATAAAGATCAAATCAAAAAGAAAAAGAAAAAAGAAAATCAAAAGAAAAAAGAAAATCAAAAGAAAAAGAAAAATCAACAAAATCAAAATGAAAATCAAACGGACGATTTTTTTGGTTCTTGTTATTTAACAGTTTTTGGATTGGAAACTCACGTCCCTTTTGGTCCTCCACGACCAGGAATTCCCTTTTTGGAAAAGGAGTTTACAGAAAAAATTTCGAAACAACTAACAAAAAAATTTCGAAAATTGAAAAAGAAAAGTTCTCTAGTTATAACAATTTTAAAAGAGAGAAGAAAGGTATTTCTAAATTTTTCAAAAAAAAGAAGAAAGAACTCGTTCATCCAAAGCATTTTATTTTTAAACAAAATCAAAACGAAATTTTCAAAACCAAGAAGAAAACCAAAGAGTGAAATTGGATTTATAGAAGGATATGGATTGAATGAAACTAAAACCGAAAAAGATTTGAGAATCAAGAATTTGGCGATTGACAAAATACCCACTCCAATTCAACCTATGGATTTGGTAAATCAGTCAGTAACAAAAGCAGAAGGAACCCTGAAAAATTTGAGTAACAGAACAAAGATAATCAGAAATGAAATACAAAAATTGAAAAAAGAAGAAGAAAAGGAAAAAGGATTTATAAATTCAGAGAGAAATATTAGCCCTAACAAACTACATTATAATATTCAAAAATTAAAATCAATTTTACATATATTAAAAAAAAAAACTGTTCGATTAATGCACAAATCAGGTTCTTTTATAAAAATTTGGATTGAAAAAATTTGGATTGAAAGGATATATATCGATAGACTTTTAAATATCACTAAGATTGTGAGGATCCGTATACAGGTTTTTCTTGAATTAACAAGAAAAATTATTTCAACAAGCAAAATTTTTCAAAAAATTCTTAATAAATACATCTTTATTAAAAAATACATCTACAATAATAAAGAAAATAAGAAAAAAAAGAAAAATAATAAAAAAATTGCTAAAACAAATAAAAATACAATTCATTTTCTTTCTTTTCTAGAAAAGATTAAAACTAGTAATAGGAATTTAAAGAGGTTTTATGATGTAACCTCCTTGTCACAAGCATATGTATTTTACAAATTAGCAAAAATACAAACTAGTAACTTCGACAAAAATGAAATAAAAGATTTTTTGGAAGGGTTATTTCCGTCTAAATTAAAAGATATAAACTTTAGAGATTCTGTAATGAATCAATGGAAAAACTGGTTAAGGAGCCATTATCCATATAACTCCAATTTCTTTCAGATTAAATGGTCTGAATTAATACTACAAAAATGGCGAAATCGAGTTAATCAACAGCGCACAGTTAAAAATAAAGATACAGTTAAAAATAAAGATTTAAACAAATCGAATTTCTCTGAATTCGATTTATTACTGAAAGTAAAAGATAATTATAAAAAACACAACAGATATAATCTTTTATCACATAAATCCATTAATTATAGCTATAGCGGCGATAAGAAAAAAATTGGTTTGAATTACAAAACCGATAAAATGAAAAGGGAATTCTTTCATATCTTAAGAGGTACACCTTCGCTAAGTATACCTAACTCTAATTTCCAGAATTATCTAGAATTAGAGGGGGTTGACGATAGTCTAGAAACAAGGGACTCTCTATTTTTTCTAGAATTAGAGGAGATTCCCGATTCTAGAGAATCGGAGTACGTTCCAGGTTTTCTAGAAGCGGAGAATCCTGCCAATTATCTAGGATCACAGAAGTATTTTCTTGCCGATTATCTAGAATCAGAGGCTCTTTTCGATATGGAGAAAAGCCCGAAGAGAAAATATTTGGATTGGAGAATTTTCCATTTTTGTCTTAGAAACAAAGAAGAAATGGAATTCTGGATTAATATTGAAAAAAACAAAGAAAATACTGAAACTGAGAGTAAGATTAATAAATATCAAATAATTGAGAAAGACGGTGACCGAGATCATTTTCTTGACAAAGATCTTTATTATCCTATGCTTGTCAGAAGAGGTAAAGAATTAATACGAAGAAACCCACCTGACGCAGATTGGATGGGAATGAATGACGAAATACTATACTGTCTCGTATTCAATTTTGAATTGGAGTTCTTTTTTCCAAAATTCGAGAAACTTTACAACGCATATAAGAGAAGACCGTGGGTAATACCAACCCAATTACTTCTTTTCAATTATAATGAAAGTCAATTTCAGGAACGAGTGAATCTTGAATCAATTCTCAGAACAAAAAGCAGGAGGCAGCGGAGATTTCTTGCTAATGGAGAAAGATGGCGAGGTCGCCGCCCATTGAGAGCGACCATAGATGCTAAGGATGTAGACGAAAGCATTTCGTGGAATATCCAAACATATATTTACCTGATAAAAAGTAATACCATGTTTGAAAGGGAAAAAAGAGAAAAAAAAAGATGGATTAAATCCTTGATTCGACGAACAGAACTCAGTGTGGACATTATTCTGCCTAATCGCCCAAGAAGTAAGATTATGGCACGTCAGAAATTGATCTTTCAAGGAAGATTGACTCTTGACAATCCGCGTATAGCGCGAAAAAAAAAGAGTAAGCTTAATGGAAAATTTCTTATGTATCAAACCATAGCTATTTTATTGGTTCATAAGAGCAAACAACACATTAATATTAATCAAGGATGCGGAGAAAAAAGCTATATTAATAAAGATAATTTTATCAAATCTATTGAAAGACTTAAAAGTCTAATTGGATTTAGAAAGAAAAATGATTTCCTTGTTCCTGAAAATCTTTTATCCACTAGAAGTCGTAGAGAGTTGAGAATTCTAATCTCTTTCAATTCAAAAAAAGAAAATGATATTCATATGAATACAGAACTTTTCAAAAGTAATAATAGAAAAAACTGCAGCCGCTTTCACATTATAGAAAAAAGTAAATATTTTGATAGAGAGAAAAAGAAACTACTTCAATTCAAACTTTTTCTTTGGCCCAATTTTCGATTCGAAGATTTAGCTTGTATGAACCGCTTTTGGTTTAATACAAATAATGCCAGTCGGTTCAGTATGTTAAGGATACGTATATATCCACAATTGAAAATGAAATAAAGGTACGTTTGTCATATATATATATTCTATAGCATATCTGATCTAATATAGGAAAACAAGGATATAGACACATTCCTTGTTTTCCATTCTATATTCTATTCTGATACCTGGAATTCGATTGCCTATCAATTCTATCTAGAAAGGAAGCCATGGAATTGACTTTGAGATACAAAATTTTCTCTTTTGTAAGTGAAGAGATATACTATCCTTTTTTATTTCTAGCCAACTAAAAAAAAAAAGAAAAAAAAAATTGTATTAATTAATAAGAAAAAAAATTCTATTTGACAAAATTCAGAATTGCTAACGAATTGAAGATTTTTGTGTATAAAAAGAAAAATGAATTGACATTCTTTTTTATTATTCTTATTCCATTTTTTGTTATTATTCCTGATCAATAAAACTATTTTTAAAATGGGCGGTAGGAGGAGGATTTCATTTTATGGTAAATAATTCACCTATTAACTCAAAAGAAGAAAACCCCGGATCCGCGGAATTTCAAATAATAAGCTTTACAAATAGGATACGAGGACTTACTTCACATTTTCAATTGCATAGAAAAGACTATTTATCTCAAAGAGGTTTGCGGAAAATTCTAGAAAAACGACAACGACTACTATCTTATTTGGCAAAGAGAAACCCACTACGTTATAAAAAATTAATTAGCGAGTTGAATATTCGGGAGTCAAAAACGCGGTAATTTGAAATTAAATTATTTGATTTATTCGATCTTGAATTTTGATGAATTTCTTTTCGTCTTCAGCAATTCATAGAAGAATGAATCGAGGAAATCACTATGAATGTACCAGCTAAAAGAAAAGATTTTATGATAGTCAATATGGGTCCCCATCACCCATCAATGCATGGTGTTCTTCGACTTATCCTTACTCTAGACGGTGAAGATGTTATTGACTGTGAACCAATATTAGGTTATTTACACAGAGGAATGGAAAAAATTGCGGAAAACCGAACAATTATACAATATTTGCCTTATGTAACACGTTGGGATTATTTAGCGACTATGTTCGCAGAAGCAATAACAGTAAATGGACCAGAACAGATTGGAAATATTCAAGTACCTAAAAGAGCCAGCTATCTAAGAGTAATTATGTTAGAATTGAGTCGTATAGCTTCTCATCTGTTATGGCTTGGCCCTTTTATGGCGGATATTGGTGCACAAACTCCCTTTTTCTATATTTTTAGAGAAAGGGAGTTAATATATGATTTATTTGAAGCAGCTACAGGTATGAGAATGATGCATAATTATTTTCGTATCGGAGGAGTAGCAGCAGATCTACCTTACGGTTGGCTAGATAAATGTTTAGATTTTTGTGATTATTTTTTAACAGGAGTTGCTGAATATCAAAAACTTATCACGCGAAATCCCATTTTTTTAAAACGAGTTGAGGGAGTGGGTATTATTAGTGCAGAGGAAGCAATAAACTGGGGGTTGTCGGGACCAATGTTACGAGCTTCTAGAATACAATGGGATCTTCGTAAAATTGATCATTATGAGTGTTATGATGAATTTGATTGGGAAGTCCAATGGCAAAAAGAAGGGGATTCATTATCTCGTTATTTGGTCCGAATTGGTGAAATGACTGAATCCATAAAAATTATTCAACAAGCTTTGGAAGGAATTCCAGGGGGGGGTCATGAAAATTTAGAAACCAGACGTTTGGATTTTTATAGAAAAAGTGATCCAGAATGGAACGATTTTGACTACCGATTCATTAGTAAAAAAGCTTCTCCTACTTTTGAATTGACCAAACAAGAACTTTATGTAAGAGTAGAAGCGCCAAAGGGAGAATTGGGAATTTTCTTGATAGGGGATCAGACTGGGTTTCCTTGGAGATGGAAAATTCGTCCACCGGGTTTTATCAATTTGCAAATTCTTCCTCAATTAGTTAAAAGAATGAAATTGGCTGATATTATGACAATATTAGGGAGCATAGATATCATTATGGGAGAAGTTGATCGTTGAAATGATAATTGATACAACAAAAGTACAAGCTATTAATTCCTTTTCCAAATTGGAATCCTTAAAGGAGGCTTCTGAAATTGTGTGGGTACTTGGTCCTATTTTGACTCTTGTATTGGCAATAACGATAGGCTTACTAGTAATTGTGTGGTTAGAAAGAGAAATATCTGCAGGGATACAACAACGCATTGGGCCTGAATACGCTGGACCATTAGGAGTTCTTCAAGCTCTAGCGGATGGAACCAAACTACTTTTCAAAGAAAATCTTTTTCCATCTAGAGGGGATACTCGTTTGTTCAGTATCGGACCGGCCATAGCAGTCATATCGACTTTATTAAGTTATTCAGTGATTCCTTTTAGTTATCACCTTGTTTTAGCGGATCTAAATATCGGTATTTTTTTATGGATTGCCATTTCAAGCACTGCCCCCCTTGGACTTCTTATGTCGGGATATGGATCAAATAATAAATATTCCTTTTTAGGTGGTCTACGAGCTGCCGCTCAATCCATTAGTTATGAAATACCATTGACTCTCTGTGTATTATCCATATCTCTACGTGCGATTCGTTAAAAAACCTTTGCTATCCCTTTTTCTTTTTTTTAGGAAATAAAGAAGAGAAATCATTTGAAGGAATATCCTCTCATTTTATATTCATCATTTGAATTGATGAACTAAATTTGATAGCTATATGAGTGAAAGAAAACAGCTTTGAAATTTGCAGTAAAAAAATTGAGACTCATTTCTGATGTACAAGAATAATACAAAAATAAACATAAGAAAATGAGACCATTTGCCCCAAGATTGGTTGATTAGTCATCCTGGCTTGAAGCGGGTTCAAAAAACGGACTCTATTGAGTTTTTACTATTATGTCTAAGTATTACCATAATGCAAACGAACAATTGAACAAAAATGTGTGCGTGGTTAGGAACACCAAGATACACAAAGGATTAGTAATCGAGATTTTTGAAATTATCCAATAGGGTATTTCTTCATAATATAATAAAGAATATTAATTGGGGCTTTCAATTAGTAGAAATGCTAAAGCAGTACTCCCCAAGATTCCGATTCAGAGTATGCTCCTACCGTATGATTAAAGAAATAACTATCAAAAACGAAAGAATCCTTTCTTTTTTTTTTAGAAAGAAGAATAGAAACGAAAAAAAAAAAAGAAAGATCCTTTGTTCTTCTTTTTTTCTTATATCTATTTATATTCGTACAAATCGAATTCATATCATAATTCATGAACTAAACTAATAGAATGTCTAATTCTTTTTCGTAATTGAAAACGAAAAGTTTCAATATATATTGACATTTCTGCAACGAGTATTTTATTGAAGGATAAAAGTTATTGCTAAAAAAAAAGAAAACTTTTGAAAGGATAAGATTGATTCCGAAGTACTTTTTTAGTATTCTAACAGACGGAATTTCATTGGTCGAATTTGGGAATGTTTCATAGATTTTAATCTTATTTATACTACAAATAGATACAAGTAGAGATAAATAATATCATCTAGTCCTTATATTTTTTTATGACCTTCGAGGAGCCGTATGAGGTGAAAATCTCACGTACGGTTCTGTAGTAGCGATAGTAACAGTGATGTTATCATCGACTATGATTATCTAACAGTTTAAGTACAGTTGATATAGTTGAGGCACAATCAAAATATAGTTTCTGGGGGTGGAATTTGTGGAGACAACCTGTAGGGTTTATCATTTTTTTTATTTCTTCGCTAGCAGAATGTGAGAGATTGCCTTTTGATTTACCAGAAGCAGAAGAAGAGTTAGTAGCAGGTTATCAAACTGAATATTCGGGTATCAAATTTGGTTTATTTTATATTGCTTCCTATCTAAACCTATTAGTTTCTTCTTTATTTGTAACAGTTCTTTACTTAGGTGGTTGGAATATCTCTATTCCGTACATATTCGTTCCAGAATTTTTTGAAATAAATAAAATAAGTGAAGTCTTTACAATAACAATAGGTATTTTTATTACATTGGTTAAAACTTATTTGCTCTTATTCATTTCTATTACAACAAGATGGACTTTACCTAGACTAAGAATGGACCAACTATTAAACCTTGGATGGAAATTTCTTTTACCTATTTCTCTTGGTAATCTATTATTAACAACCTCTTTTCAACTCCTTTCACTATAAAAGATAAAAGCGAGATTTTTCTATATTCATGACTTGTCTCAAACAAGATAAAGAAACAAACATAAAATTATTCATAAAAATTTACGATATGCTCCCCATGGTAATTGGGTTCATTAATTATGGTCAACAAACCATACGAGCTGCAAGATACATTGGTCAAAGTTTCATGATTACCTTATCTCACGCAAATCGTTTACCGGTAACTATTCAATATCCTTATGAAAAATTAATCACATCCGAGCGTTTCCGCGGTCGAATCCATTTCGAATTTGATAAATGCATTGCTTGTGAAGTATGTGTTCGGGTATGTCCTATAGATCTACCTGTTGTTGATTGGAAATTGGAAACTGACATTCGAAAAAAACGGTTGTTTAATTACAGTATTGATTTCGGAATCTGTATATTTTGTGGCAACTGTGTTGAGTATTGCCCAACAAATTGTTTATCAATGACTGAAGAATATGAGCTTTCCACTTATAATCGTCACGAATTGAATTATAATCAAATTGCTTTAGGTCGTTTACCAATGTCAGCAATTGAAGATTATACAATTCGAACTATTTTTAATTCACCTGAAAAAAATGGATAAATTTCCTTTGATTAAGGGATTAATGATTAAAGATTCATTAAATAAAGATTAATTAAAGAAAGAGCAATTTTGAATTACTACATTAAAAAAAAATTAAGATTTCTATTTCTATATTTCTATCTATATATATATATAGATAGATAGATATTTTTTATCTAAACTTAAAGATTTATAAGTATAAAATGAGGTTTCTTTCATTTTGTTTGGTCAATAACTACGAAAACTACAAACCCTAATTATTACTATTGATTTGATGATTGGTTGGTAAGAATTCCATCATTGTTTCATTTTGATTTAAAATATATTAATAGAGTTATATTTTAAAATATATTAATAGAGTTATATTATAATAATAGAGTTAGAATTCTATGAGTTCGAATTCTATCCATAATTATTTTCAAATCAAAATTACAGTCTTTACCTGTTCAAGAAAGAGCGTGATTAGTCCAATAGCTGTATCTACAGTAAGTTCCACTCCTTAGTTAGGGTGGAATTCAATTAGAAACTTATTAGCATTTTAAATAGTCTTTTTTCCTGGTCGGGGTCAATAAGGTCATGAAAAAACAATTAACGTTTTTTATCTTGTATTTCACGCACAATGGATTTATCTGGACCAGTACATGATTTTCTTTTAGTCTTTCTGGGATTAGGTCTGATATTCGGAGGTCTAGGAGTAGTATTGCTTACTAATCCAATTTATTCTGCCTTTTCTTTGGGATTCGTTCTTGTTTGTATATCCTTATTTTATATTTTATCAAATTCTCATTTTGTAGCTGCTGCGCAGCTCCTTATTTATGTAGGAGCTATAAATGTTTTAATTCTATTTAGTGTGATGTTCATGAATGGTCCAGAGTATTCAAAAGGTTTTAATCTTTGGGCTGTTGGAAATGGGGTCACCTCTCTAGTTTCTACAAGTATTTTTGTTTTATTAATTACTTTTATTTCAGATACGACCTGGTACGGGATTATTTGGACTACAAGAGCAAACCAGATTCTCGAACAAGATTTAATAAATACCGGCCAACAAATTGGAATTCATTTATCAACAGATTTTTTTCTTCCGTTTGAATTCATTTCAATAATTCTTTTAGTTGCTTTAATAGGTGCGATTACTATGGCTCGTCAGCCATAAATCTGTAAAATTAGTAACCACAATACAAATTTCACTCTGTTCTAGATTATCACATATATTTTTCCCCAATTCGATTTGAAGATTATTTATAATAAAACTCCTTTTATTCGACCTATTACTAATCTATGTCTTTGCTCTGTACTTGTAATATTCTTAATTGTAATTAATCCAATCTGTTAATCTTGAATTTTTATTCGTTGTTTATGTTTATATTGAAATAAATTGAAATTTATAAGGAGTTGGTCTATGATGCTCGAACACGTACTTGTTTTCAGTGCCTATTTATTTTCTATCGGTATCTATGGATTGATTACGAGTCGAAATATGGTTAGAGCCCTTATGTGTCTTGAACTTATACTAAATGCTGTTAATATGAATTTCGTAATATTTTCTGATTTTTTTGATAGTCGCCAATTAAAAGGAAATATTTTTGCAATTTTTGTTATATCTATCGCAGCCGCCGAAGCAGCTATTGGACCGGCTATCGTTTCGTCAATTTTTCGTAATCGAAAATCAATTCGTATTAATCAATCCAATTTGTTGAATAAGTAATATTGATCATATAAAATAGAATATTCATATTCATTAATTTGAATTGAAATTGGTATCTATGATACATAATGTATCTGATCGTCTTTGTGAAAATAGAAAAAATTAAAGTATCTTGGTTTTATCTTATGAATCGATGTGGAATGAAATATTGAATAGAAAAATTCTGGCAAATCGTTGATTCATCTGGTGTCTAAATATATGAAAATTTAGGAATTTACTAGGTCGAAAATTTATGACATTAAAAAAAATTAAGAGATCCAATGTCACACTCAGTAAAAATTTATAATACATGTATAGGGTGCACTCAATGTGTTCGGGCCTGCCCCACGGATGTATTAGAAATGATACCTTGGGACGGATGTAAAGCTAAACAAATAGCTTCCGCGCCAAGAACAGAAGATTGCGTCGGTTGTAAGAGATGTGAATCCGCCTGCCCAACGGATTTTCTGAGTGTACGAGTTTATTTATGGCATGAAACAACTCGAAGCATGGGTCTAGCTTATTGACTCTTTCCATAAAACCATAAAAAGCCACTTGAACCCATTTGATTTTTTGTTTACCGACAAAAACCCGTACTTGAAAACCCAATATTGGGTTTTCAAGTACGGGTTTTTGTGGCCCAAGTGTATCTTGTCTTTACCACGAATTCTTTTCCTTGGTCAACAACATTTGTCGTTTTACCAATATCCGCGGGTTGCTTAATTTTCTTTTTCCCTCATAAAGGAAATAAGATAATTAGGTGGTATACTATTTCTATCTGTATATTAGAACTTCTTTTAATGGCCTATGCTTTCTCTTATTATTTCCAATTGGACGATCCATTAATTCAATTAGCGGAGGATTATAAGTGGATCGATTTTTTGGATTTTGATTGGCGATTGGGGATAGATGGACTCTCGATAGGACCCATTTTATTGACAGGATTTATCACGACTTTAGCCACTTTAGCGGCTCGGCCAGTTACTCGGGATTCCCGATTATTTCATTTTCTGATGTTAGCGATGTATAGTGGCCAAATAGGATTATTTGCTTCTCAAGATCTTTTACTTTTTTTCATTATGTGGGAGTTAGAATTAATTCCCGTTTATCTACTTCTATCCATGTGGGGCGGAAAGAAACGTTTGTATTCAGCTACAAAATTTATTATGTATACTGCGGGCAGTTCTATTTTTTTATTAATGGCAGCTTTGGGTCTCGCTTTATATGCGTTCAATGAACCAACATTCAATTTTGAAAAATCAGCCAATCAATCATATCCTGTAAGCCTCGAAATACTATTCTATATTGGGTTTCTTGTTGCTTTTGCTGTCAAATCACCGATTATACCTTTCCATACATGGTTACCAGACACCCACGGAGAAGCACATTATAGTACTTGTATGCTCTTAGCTGGAATCTTATTAAAAATGGGGGCATATGGATTGATTCGAATCAATATGGAATTATTACCCCACGCCCATTCTTTATTTTCTCCCTGGTTGATAATAGTAGGCGCAATACAAATAATCTATGCAGCTTTAACATCTTCTGGTCAACGAAATTTAAAAAAGAGAATAGCCTATTCTTCTGTATCTCATATGGGTTTCATAATTATAGGGATTTGCTCTATAAGTGATATGGGACTCAATGGCGCTGTTTTACAAATAATATCACATGGGTTTATTGGTGCTGCACTTTTTTTCTTGGCGGGGACGAGTTATGATAGAATACATCTTGTTTATCTTGACGAAATGGGTGGAATGGCTACCCTAATGCCAAAAATATTCACGATGTTCAGTGTCTTATCATTAGCCTCCCTTGCATTACCGGGCATGAGTGGTTTTGTTGCGGAATTAATAGTCTTTTTTGGAATAATTACCGGCCAAAAATATCTTTTAATGCCAAAAATTGTAATTACTTTTGTAATGGCAGTTGGAATGATATTGACTCCTATTTATTTATTATCTATGTTACGCCAAATGTTCTATGGATACAAGCTGTTTGATGCTGCAAACTCTTATTTTTTTGATTCTGGGCCCCGGGAATTTTTTGTTTCAATATGTCTACTTTTACCAGTAATAGGTATTGGACTTTTTCCGGATTTCGTTTTCTCATTAGCAGTTGAGAAGGTTAGTGCTATTCTATCTAATTATTTTAATAGGTAGTTATTCGAAATAAAACAAAAAATCAATCAAAAAAACCTGTTCTTATTCTTTATTAAAATTAAAACAAAAAAAGAAGAATTACAACCAAATATCTTTGGCATTTGTGAGAACCTTTTGAATCAAGTAATATAGTGATTCAAAAGGTTCTTAGCCACTTAACTGAGGTTTCTTATATATCGATAATTATTATAGAATATAATAATAATATATTTCTTATATTCTAATTATAGGCTGGGTCCTATGGTTTTATTCGTCAATACTTTTTTTTTTTCAATTCAATTTAATGTAAATGAACCATAACTATGTAGTCCTATTCCCAATAAATTAACCCCAAAATAGCATACCCAGATTATAAGAAAGCCTATAGAAGCAACAATTGCGGAACTGAAACCTTGAAAATTTTTATTGGTTCGAGTATGCAAATAAATTGCAAATATGACCCAAGTAATAAATGCCCAAGTTTCCTTTGGGTCCCAATTCCAATAGGACCCCCATGTTTCATTAGCCCAGACTGCTCCTGAAAGGATACCTATGGTTAAAAAGATAAACCCTATACTAATAATACGATAACTCCAATTATCCAATTGTTGAATCAATTGAAATTTGTAATAATTTCTATCCCTATCCCTAGCCCTATTCCTATTTGTCTTTAAAGACAAAGAAGAAAGAGTTCGTGACAAATCGTTCCTTTGCCTCATGTAAAGGATGGAAAGGATCTTGGCGAAGGAAAAATCTTTTAAGAAATTTATGCTTTTTTTAACAGTTCTTATGACGACTTTTCGAAATCGAATTACTAGAAGTGCTACTGATAATAATGATCCACATAAGAGAGCCGCATAGCCCAATATCATCATACTTACATGCATCATTAACCACTGGGATTGCAGAGCGGGTACTAAGATTTCGGATTGATGCATATCAGTTAAAAAACCCGAAGTAGCAAAGCTTTGGCTACAAAAAGTACTAGGCGCGATTATTACGCTTAATAAATTTTGATGCTTTTTAAAATAAGGAACCATATGAATAATGGAAAAACTCCAAGAAAGGAATATTAATGATTCATATAAATCACTTATTGGTAAATGTTTCAAATAAATCCAACGAGTAATTAATAATCCTGTTATACAGCAAAAAGTAATTAGCATACCCTTTTCTGACGAATCAGATAGTTCGGTAAATTCAGCGACTAATAAACTTAGCAAATTAATTAAAATTACAATTGAAACGACTGAAAACGATATATGAGTCAATACATGTTCAAAACTTACGATCATCATAAAAGATAAAAGAAAACAAAATATAATAAAGTTAGTGTATATATGCATACAGCATATTGAAATTGGGAATTTAATTCATTATACGATTTTTTGTATCCTTTTGAAAACAAAAAGACGTTACGTTATGCCGCCACTCGGACTCGAACCGAGATGCTCTAGCACTGCTTCCTAAGAGCAGCGTGTCTACCGATTTCACCATAGCGGCTTGCTCAACATTATAATAACCTATTTTGATTCAATCGTCAAACTTAAAGGGCTCAATTTAATAGAATATTTTTTAGGTCAATCAAATTAATGAAAAAACAATTGGAATTTGAAATTCCAATTTTAGTGATCCATTCTAAAGATTTCTGGAAATATTTTTTTGTATTACTCGTTAGAATTTCATTCTGTAGCGAACTTTTATTAGGATTTAGTAAACCAATTAGGTATTGATCTCCGGGTATATTATATAATAAAAAAAGGGTTGTTAGTTCTGTCCAAAAAGATTGACCAATTCAATATATATATATTTTGATACAATGTTCGGCCTAAACATATGATCATGATCAAAACGAGATTTTTCTAAATTTACACAGTTTGATCCACCTAAAACGAAAAGTGAAAGGCGCTTTTTTTTTCTTAATTGAGTTGAAAGTTGAAAGCAAAAAAAGGTTGATTCCATTTTCTATAGTTATTTCAAATAATAATTGTTAAGAAAGTTCTAAAATAAGCTTGAAACTTATTCAAATTCTTGATTGATTTTTTTTTACTAAAAACCTTAGATTTGCCCTTTTCTATTCAATTTTCCATTCAAAGTTTCAATATTTAAATAAAAATACAAATAAAAATCAAAAACTTCTTAATCTTTTTATTTTGTCTCTTTATTTATTATTGTTATGCTTTTTTATAATTCTGACAAGTGGGTCGATGGGGAAAATTGAAATCCCCATCCACAAAATGATAAACGAAATTCTACTTTTTCTCATATCAAGTCGAGTTGAATTAGCCCAGGTTTTTCTTTTTTATTTGTCGCACAAAAAAACTTTTCGAATTACCAGTAGAAAGGGATTTTGCTAAGGAAAAAGCTTTCAACGCTGCCCAAGATCCTTTTCTTTTCCAAATATTTTTTCGAATACGCTTTTTTGCTATAGAAGTGCGCTTTTTTGGAACTGCCATTCAAAAAAAAGAAAGTAATTAATATTCCATATGGATGTGAAAGACATCTATTGTTAAAAAAAATCATTCTTTATTATATCTATCTTTTTAGTTAGTCTTTATATGATATTCTCTTCATCTTCACAAAAAAGCGCGTCCATTTATTTCTTCTTTTTCTCTTTCGATTTATATCCTTTTTCATCATACTACATTAATCAATAATTATTTCTTTATTGAATTGAGTAAGGATCTGATAAAAACAATCTTTTTTTTATCATTCCGATTCAAATTCAAATAAAAATCGAGTACTATTTTTGATAAAATTCTTCACTCTTTCTATATGTATCTATATGTATAGAAATCCTTCTTAATTATTGTAATTTATAATAATAAATGCAAATTTCATTTTAGAATTAGGTATCCTTTTCTATTTTCACTAGTATCCTTGTGATATCATTTGACCAATTCAAACTTCTTAATTTGAATATGTGAAGTATTTGAAAAAAGATTAAGAATAATTAAAAATAATTAGATTTTTTTATGGAATATACATATCAATATTCATGGATTATACCTTTCGTTACACTTCCAGTCCCTATGTTAATAGGAATGGGACTCCTACTTTTCCCGGCGTCAACAAAAAAACTTCGTCGTATGTGGGCTTTTTCAAGTATTTTATTGTTAAGTACAGTTTTAGTTTTTTCGACCAATCTTTCTATTCAGCAAATAAATAGCGGTTCCGTCTATCAATATATATGGTCGTGGACCATCAACAATGATTTTTCTTTAGAGTTTGGATATTTGATCGACTCACTTACTTCCATTTTGTTAATATTAATTACTACGGTTGGGATTTTTGTCCTTATTTATAGTGATAGTTATATGTCTTATGATCAAGGCTATTTAAGATTTTTTGCTTATATGAGCTTTTTCAATACTTCAATGTTGGGATTAGTTACTAGTTCGAATTTAATACAAATCTATATTTTTTGGGAATTAGTTGGAATGTGTTCGTATCTATTAATAGGGTTTTGGTTCACACGACCGATTGCGTCCAATGCTTGTCAAAAGGCGTTTGTAACTAATCGTGTAGGCGATTTTGGTTTATTATTAGGAATTTTAGGTCTTTATTGGATAACGGGCAGTTTCGAATTTCAGGATTTGTTTGAAATATTCAATAACTTAATTTCGAATAATGACAATGAACTTTTCTTTTTTACTTTGTGCGCCTTCCTATTATTTTCCGGTGCAATTGCTAAATCCGCGCAATTCCCCTTTCATGTATGGTTACCAGATGCCATGGAAGGACCTACCCCTATTTCCGCTCTCATACACGCGGCTACTATGGTAGCCGCGGGAATTTTTCTTGTAGCTCGACTTCTTCCTCTTTTCGTAGTCATACCTTACATAATGAATCTAATAACTTTGATAGGGATAATAACAGTACTTTTAGGAGCTACTTTAGCTCTTGCTCACAAAGATATTAAAAGAAGTTTAGCTTATTCGACAATGTCTCAATTGGGTTATATGATGTTAGCTTTAGGTATGGGGTCTTATCGAGCCGCTTTATTTCATTTGATTACTCATGCATATTCGAAAGCCTTGTTGTTTTTAGGATCCGGATCCATTATTCATTCAATGGAAGCTATTGTTGGCTATTCCCCAGATAAGAGCCAGAATATGATTCTTATGGGGGGTTTAACAAAACGTGTTCCAATTACAAAAAACGCTTTTTTATTAGGAACTCTTTCTCTTTGTGGTATTCCACCCCTCGCCTGTTTTTGGTCTAAAGATGAAATTCTTAATGATAGTTGGTTGTATTCACCCATTTTCGGAATAATAGCTTGTTCGACGGCAGGATTAACAGCCTTTTATATGTTTCGGGTTTATTTACTTACTTTTGGAGGGCATTTCAATGTTCATTTTACAAATTACAGCGGTAAAAAAAGCAGTGCGCTCTATTCACTATCTCTATGGGGTAAAGGAGAATCAAAAATGTTAAAAAAAAAAATGGGTTTATTAGCTTTATTAACAATCAATAATAGTGAACGGGCTTCTTTTTTTTGTAAGAAAAGATATCAAATTGACAGTACTCTAAAAAAAAAAAAGATGACGCGCCCTTTTGTTATTAATCATTTTGGAACTAAAAGCATTTTTTCGTATCCGCAAGAATCAGATAATACTATGTTATTTCCAATGGTAGTTTTGGGACTATTTACTTTCTTTATTGGAGCAATAGGAATTCCTTTTAATCAATTTAATCAAGAAGGGGCGGATTTAGATATATTATCTAAACTGTTAAGTCCATCTTTTAACCTTTTGCATCAGAATGAAAATACTTCTGCGGATTTTTATGAATTTGTAACAAAGGCCGCTTTTTCAATCAGTATAGCTTTTTTTGGAATATTTATAGCCTTTTCTTTATATAAGCCGGTTTATTCATCCTTACAAAATTTTAAGTTCTTCAATTTGTTTGTCAAAAAAGGTCCTAAAAGAATTTTTTGGGATAAAACAATAAACATGATATATGATTGGTCCTATAATCGTGGTTACATAGATACTTTTTATGCACGATTTTTAACTAAAGGTGTAAGGGAATTGGTAGAATTGACTCTGTTCTTTGATAGACGAGTAATTGATGGAATTATCAATGGGGTCGGTGTTATGAGTTTCTTTATAGCGGAAGGTATCAAATATGTAGGAGGCGGACGGATCTCTTCTTATCTCTTAGTTTTTTTATTTTATGTATTAATATTAATTTTTATTAATTTACTATTTTATTAATTTTAACTCTCTTCTAATACAATTTTTTTTTTCTTTTTTTTTTTAGTTGGCTAGAAATAAAAAAGGATAGTATATCTCTTCACTTACAAAAGAGAAAATTTTGTATCTCAAAGTCAATTCCATGGCTTCCTTTCTAGATAGAATTGATAGGCAATCGAATTCCAGGTATCAGAATAGAATATAGAATGGAAAACAAGGAATGTGTCTATATCCTTGTTTTCCTATATTAGATCAGATATGCTATAGAATATATATATATGACAAACGTACCTTTATTTCATTTTCAATTGTGGATATATACGTATCCTTAACATACTGAACCGACTGGCATTATTTGTATTAAACCAAAAGCGGTTCATACAAGCTAAATCTTCGAATCGAAAATTGGGCCAAAGAAAAAGTTTGAATTGAAGTAGTTTCTTTTTCTCTCTATCAAAATATTTACTTTTTTCTATAATGTGAAAGCGGCTGCAGTTTTTTCTATTATTACTTTTGAAAAGTTCTGTATTCATATGAATATCATTTTCTTTTTTTGAATTGAAAGAGATTAGAATTCTCAACTCTCTACGACTTCTAGTGGATAAAAGATTTTCAGGAACAAGGAAATCATTTTTCTTTCTAAATCCAATTAGACTTTTAAGTCTTTCAATAGATTTGATAAAATTATCTTTATTAATATAGCTTTTTTCTCCGCATCCTTGATTAATATTAATGTGTTGTTTGCTCTTATGAACCAATAAAATAGCTATGGTTTGATACATAAGAAATTTTCCATTAAGCTTACTCTTTTTTTTTCGCGCTATACGCGGATTGTCAAGAGTCAATCTTCCTTGAAAGATCAATTTCTGACGTGCCATAATCTTACTTCTTGGGCGATTAGGCAGAATAATGTCCACACTGAGTTCTGTTCGTCGAATCAAGGATTTAATCCATCTTTTTTTTTCTCTTTTTTCCCTTTCAAACATGGTATTACTTTTTATCAGGTAAATATATGTTTGGATATTCCACGAAATGCTTTCGTCTACATCCTTAGCATCTATGGTCGCTCTCAATGGGCGGCGACCTCGCCATCTTTCTCCATTAGCAAGAAATCTCCGCTGCCTCCTGCTTTTTGTTCTGAGAATTGATTCAAGATTCACTCGTTCCTGAAATTGACTTTCATTATAATTGAAAAGAAGTAATTGGGTTGGTATTACCCACGGTCTTCTCTTATATGCGTTGTAAAGTTTCTCGAATTTTGGAAAAAAGAACTCCAATTCAAAATTGAATACGAGACAGTATAGTATTTCGTCATTCATTCCCATCCAATCTGCGTCAGGTGGGTTTCTTCGTATTAATTCTTTACCTCTTCTGACAAGCATAGGATAATAAAGATCTTTGTCAAGAAAATGATCTCGGTCACCGTCTTTCTCAATTATTTGATATTTATTAATCTTACTCTCAGTTTCAGTATTTTCTTTGTTTTTTTCAATATTAATCCAGAATTCCATTTCTTCTTTGTTTCTAAGACAAAAATGGAAAATTCTCCAATCCAAATATTTTCTCTTCGGGCTTTTCTCCATATCGAAAAGAGCCTCTGATTCTAGATAATCGGCAAGAAAATACTTCTGTGATCCTAGATAATTGGCAGGATTCTCCGCTTCTAGAAAACCTGGAACGTACTCCGATTCTCTAGAATCGGGAATCTCCTCTAATTCTAGAAAAAATAGAGAGTCCCTTGTTTCTAGACTATCGTCAACCCCCTCTAATTCTAGATAATTCTGGAAATTAGAGTTAGGTATACTTAGCGAAGGTGTACCTCTTAAGATATGAAAGAATTCCCTTTTCATTTTATCGGTTTTGTAATTCAAACCAATTTTTTTCTTATCGCCGCTATAGCTATAATTAATGGATTTATGTGATAAAAGATTATATCTGTTGTGTTTTTTATAATTATCTTTTACTTTCAGTAATAAATCGAATTCAGAGAAATTCGATTTGTTTAAATCTTTATTTTTAACTGTATCTTTATTTTTAACTGTGCGCTGTTGATTAACTCGATTTCGCCATTTTTGTAGTATTAATTCAGACCATTTAATCTGAAAGAAATTGGAGTTATATGGATAATGGCTCCTTAACCAGTTTTTCCATTGATTCATTACAGAATCTCTAAAGTTTATATCTTTTAATTTAGACGGAAATAACCCTTCCAAAAAATCTTTTATTTCATTTTTGTCGAAGTTACTAGTTTGTATTTTTGCTAATTTGTAAAATACATATGCTTGTGACAAGGAGGTTACATCATAAAACCTCTTTAAATTCCTATTACTAGTTTTAATCTTTTCTAGAAAAGAAAGAAAATGAATTGTATTTTTATTTGTTTTAGCAATTTTTTTATTATTTTTCTTTTTTTTCTTATTTTCTTTATTATTGTAGATGTATTTTTTAATAAAGATGTATTTATTAAGAATTTTTTGAAAAATTTTGCTTGTTGAAATAATTTTTCTTGTTAATTCAAGAAAAACCTGTATACGGATCCTCACAATCTTAGTGATATTTAAAAGTCTATCGATATATATCCTTTCAATCCAAATTTTTTCAATCCAAATTTTTATAAAAGAACCTGATTTGTGCATTAATCGAACAGTTTTTTTTTTTAATATATGTAAAATTGATTTTAATTTTTGAATATTATAATGTAGTTTGTTAGGGCTAATATTTCTCTCTGAATTTATAAATCCTTTTTCCTTTTCTTCTTCTTTTTTCAATTTTTGTATTTCATTTCTGATTATCTTTGTTCTGTTACTCAAATTTTTCAGGGTTCCTTCTGCTTTTGTTACTGACTGATTTACCAAATCCATAGGTTGAATTGGAGTGGGTATTTTGTCAATCGCCAAATTCTTGATTCTCAAATCTTTTTCGGTTTTAGTTTCATTCAATCCATATCCTTCTATAAATCCAATTTCACTCTTTGGTTTTCTTCTTGGTTTTGAAAATTTCGTTTTGATTTTGTTTAAAAATAAAATGCTTTGGATGAACGAGTTCTTTCTTCTTTTTTTTGAAAAATTTAGAAATACCTTTCTTCTCTCTTTTAAAATTGTTATAACTAGAGAACTTTTCTTTTTCAATTTTCGAAATTTTTTTGTTAGTTGTTTCGAAATTTTTTCTGTAAACTCCTTTTCCAAAAAGGGAATTCCTGGTCGTGGAGGACCAAAAGGGACGTGAGTTTCCAATCCAAAAACTGTTAAATAACAAGAACCAAAAAAATCGTCCGTTTGATTTTCATTTTGATTTTGTTGATTTTTCTTTTTCTTTTGATTTTCTTTTTTCTTTTGATTTTCTTTTTTCTTTTTCTTTTTGATTTGATCTTTATGTTTTTGGAGGAATTTTGGTTTAGGTTTAGATGTATGCCAAGGTTTTAGACGAAAGGGAAATATGATTTTTATTTGAAGACCTCGGTCTAACCATTCTTTCGGCAATTTTGTTTCTGATACTGGAGTTCCCTCATAAGTGCATAAAAAATGTATTTCTCTGTCCCAATCTTTGAAATCCTTCGACCATTCGGGAGTTTGGAATAAGAGGATCCGAATGATGTTTTTAGCTATTATTAATGAAGGTACTAGAAAACCTTTTCTAAAAGTCGATTGGAATAATAAAAGAAAAGGTCTGCTTAGTTGATATGCCCACTCGCTTTCCCACCGTTCGATTGTGCTTAGTCGGTAGTCTTCTGCCATGTTGTCTTTTAGGTCCTGTCCTAAAAGGTTTAGTCTTCTTATTTCGTCTTCTTTTTTTCTTTGTTTAATTGCTTCTTCTTTCTTTTCGCGTATCTCCCTTTCTTTTGTTTTTTTCTTTGTATAAGTCAAACCTAAAAGTTTGAATCCTACTTTTGAAGTTAGAAACGCGATTTTTATCCGGTCGGATAAAAAATAATAAATGGACAAAATGAAAGAAAGAAGATCTTCTCTTCTCTCCAAAAAGAGAAGACTATGCAAATGCACTTGATATAATGGATAAAGAGACGATTTGCGCCTTTTCCCTAGCGTCGAGTTTGCTGGTGGACGTCGGTTCGAGTAGTAGAGCAGGACTTTTGAATATTCGTGTATAGATATTGGCTGTCCTGGACGAAGAATGCGCCCTGTATAAATTGCTTTGTCATCATCATTATTGACAAAAATCTCTATAGGTTTTCTTCTTCGTAACCAAAGGTGAACTGGAGGATTCTCTATGTCGAT